TAATTCCAGAACTACGAAAGTAAGAGGTCAGAAATCTTGGTATCCAAAGGTTCCTAAAGGACATTCCATTTTTGCTCCTAGGATTGAAGAAAAGATTATACGAAAGACTGTCAAGACTTCCTAATTATCTTACACTACCTCCACTAACGTAGGGTCTACTGACTCCGTCTGGAATTAGATTGGATAGGCTGATGGGAAATCCATTTAGGGGTTGTGGAAAGGACTGAAGATACTTTGTATCCATACTTACGAGAGACTCCAAGTACTCAAACATTCAATCAGGATGGTTGGTCGGCTCTTATCTTATAGAATAACAGAGTAAAAGTCAAAGTAAAAAAAAAAAAAGATTTCTTTGGTCGTGTAGGGAGATTACAAAAAAAATGTATGTAATAATGGTAGTGATGTCTCCCCATTCTTTCACAGAAAAAAAGACAGTAAGGCTTAGATCAAATAGGAAATATAGGTATCCAATAGATAGTTATCTATCTTGATAGTATATTTTTTTTTGATATTTTTTGCTTATGAAAGAAAGGTAACAAAATAAACAATAGGTCTTACTATTCCCACATGCTCCATTAGGAGCATTCCTTTGCTATTTTCAAGGAAAAGGTGTGTGTATCGTATTTTTACTTAATACTTCCCAATTCTACCAGAAATCCTATAAAGAATCTGTTACGAGTGGATTCATTGAATTGGTTCATCAATAGCCTTAAGTCAGAATCCTATTTTGACTCTGCGCCGTTGATTCAACTATGATTATTGATCAATAATGGAATAATTCCTTCATAGAAATAGGAGATATAATTCACATGGATATAGTAAGTCTGGCTTGGGCTGCTTTAATGGTAGTCTTTACATTTTCCCTTTCACTCGTAGTATGGGGAAGGAGTGGACTCTAGGTATATTAATAATTGATTGAGTAATCGATTGAGTAATCGAATTGTATCAATTGTTTAATTGATTGAGTAATCGATTGAGTAATCGAATTGTATCAATTGTTTAATTGATCGTTTTGCGAAGCTTTTTTTTTTTAAGCTTGTCTCTCTTTCAAAATTCTACTGGTCTACTGGAAAGACAATAATGAATAATAACCATTCGATCAAACAATGAATGATTACTATAGTTTAGTTGTATTTCAAAACTCAAATCTACGCATGATAGGAAATTTTTTCCAACCGAATTCCTCCTAAATATTCTATTTGGATAAACCAGTTCTTACCAGACCAGAATTATGGATATTACAATGAGAAAAAACCAATCCCTAGTTTTTTCTTTATTTGTTTCTCTCTTTCTTTACTTTCACTGTTCTAAGAACAAATCGTTCTGCGATTAGATTACGACGATACTTACTTTCTACTGGAAGTGACTAGTGGTTGTCCAAAGAGGTTCTACACATAATAAAATTAGATCTTTCTTCCGCTGAGCGATTCACCACATATCACACATTTAACATTTTAGACTCCTAGAGATTTTTTTATGCTTTTTTGACTCATCTCATGTCATGTTTAAGCATGAAAAATGGTCCGAGTCCCCTTTACAAATCTACTTCCTTTCAAAACCTGAAGAAGTTACCATAGAACTTCGTAAATGATCTGTTAATGGCTCAATCAATGACTTCTTGGGATGGGAAATAAAAAAAAAAAAATTCCTTGGTTTTGTTTTCTTTTGCTATAGTATATTCCCATACTATTCTTCCTCTATTGATTCTTTCGATGGATCCCGGAACCTATATATAAAATTATAAGAAACCTAGGAATTAGAAGAATTGGCCTTCGATTATTTTGGGTTGATCGAAATCGAGTGGATGTAGCGAAAAAAAGAAATAGAATTAGACTGCTATTTCGATGTACTAGTCTACTATTTAGATTAGATGTACATCTAATACATCATATACATACATATTGTATATTGATCTATATAAACCCTCCATTTAGATAAAGTCTATATCTGTATACAAAACTATATATGATAATATCATTGTATACAATATTAGATAATATAAAATACTCTAAAGTGTGGTAGAAAGGACTATATATAGTCCTTTCTACCACACTTTATGATTCCAACCAGATCATTTCATTTAAGACTTGGAATTTTATTCCAATCCCTTTCTTTCATTTCTTCAATCATTGAAAAAAGGATTGATAAGAACTAATAATTCAGATTCAAATTAATCATTTTGACTGACTGTTTTTACGTAGATAATAAGTAAAAAAGCAGTAGGAACTAGAATGAACAGTGCAGTAGCAATAAATGCGAGAATATTGACTTCCATAATTTCATTATTTCTTTTTTTTTCTTCGCAATAACTCGGGATGTAATCCCATAGAGATGAGAAATTTAACTCCTGTAAATTCATTGGGCTGAATTGATCCTGATGATACTGAATCGGATCAATATTATGAATAACAAGATCTGATCTATCAAATCGATTCATCGTCGAGAATTGAATAGTATAACATAGGAAGATCCTTTATCCATACTAATTCCGAAATGGGAT